AGACGTAAAATAGTTATTTGGGAATTGTTTCAAGCAAACGCACATTCCCCTCTTTTTTTGGACAGAATAGAAAAATCCCCTCTTTTTTCTTTTGATATCTCCGGGCTGATTAAAGTAATTTTTAGAAATTGGGTAGGGAAAGGGGAAGCATTCAAAACTGTAGAGTATACAGAAGAAGAAAGAAAAAGAGAAGAAGAAAAAGAGACGAAGAAAAGAACGGAGAAAGAGCGAATACAGATAGCAGAGGCCTGGGATACCATTCCAGTTACACAAGTAATAAGAGGTTGCATGTTACTAACTCAATCTATTTTTAGAAAATATATTGTATTACCTTCATTGCTAATTGCAAAAAATAGTGGACGCATGTTCCTATTTCAATTTCCCGAATGGTTTGAGGATTTACAGGAATGGAATAGAGAGATGCATGTTAAATGTACCTATAATGGTGTTCCATTATCCGAAACAGAATTTCCGAAAAATTGGTTGACAGACGGTATTCAGATAAAAATCTTATTTCCCTTCCGTCTGAAACCTTGGCACAAATCGAAACTACGATCATCTAAGAAAGGTTTAATGAAAAAGAAAAAAGAAAAAGATGATTTTTGTTTTTTAACAGTTTGGGGAATGGAAACTGAACTTCCTTTTGGTTCGCCCCGAAAAGGACCTTCCTTTTTTAAACCCATTTTTAAGGAAATTGAAAAAAAAATTGGAAAATTTAAAAAGAAGTCTTCTCGAGTTCTAATAGTTTTTAAAAGAAAAATAAAATTACTTCGAAAAGTTTTAAAAGAAACAAAAGAATGGGTTATCGAAAGTGTTATTTTTATAAAAAAAATAATAAAAGAACTTTCAAAAATTCTGTTATTTCGATTACCAGGAAGAGAAGTATATGAATCAAGTGAAATTAAAGAAGAAAAAGATTCTATAATAAGCAATCAGCTAATTCACGAATCGTTTAGTGAAATTGCATCTACGAATTGGACAAATTCTTCATTAACAGAAAAAAAAATCAAGGATTTGACTACTAGAACAAGTACAATTCGAAATCAAATAGAAAGAATTATAAAAGAGCAAAAAAAAATAACTCCAAGAATAAATAATATTAGTCTTAAAAAAACAAGTTATAATGCTAAAAGATTCGAAAAATGGCAAATATTCAAAAAAAGAAATGCTCAATTAATCTCTAAATTACCTCTTTTTTTGAAATTTTTCATTGAAAGAATCTACACAGATATATTTTTATGTATCATTAATATTCCCAGAATGAATACAGAACTTTTTCTCGAATCAACAAAAAAAATTATTGATAAATCCATTTACAATAATGAAAGAAAACAAGAAAGAATTAATAAAATTAAGAAAAATCTAATTCCATTTATTTCGACTATAAAAAAGTCACTTGATAATATTAGTAATAGTCAAAAAAATTCACCTATTTTTTATGACTTATCCTACGTGTCACAAGCATATGTATTTTTCAAATTATCACAAATCCAAGTTAGTAACTCGTATAAATTAAGAGCTGTTCTTCAATCTCAAGGAATCCCCCCGCCTGAAATAAAGGATTCTTTTGAAACACAAGGAATGGTTGATTCGAAATTAGGGGATAAGAAACTTCCGAGTTATGAAATGAATCAATGGAAAAAGTGGTTAAGAGGATATTATCAATACAATTTATCTCAGAGCAGATGGTATAGATTAATACCAGAAAAATGGCGCAATACAGTTCATCAGCGTAAAAAGGAAAATTTTAGCAAAAGGCATTCATATGAAAAAGACCAATTAATTGATTTCAAAAAACAAAAACAAATTGAAGTATATTCATTATCTAATCAAAAAAGAAAAGAGAATTTGCAAAAATACTATAAATATGATCTTTTATCATATAAATTTCTTAATTATGAAAATAAAACGGAATACTTTTTTTATAGATCTCCGTTTCAAGGACGTAAGAAGCAAGAGATTTCTTATAACACGCATAAAGAAAATATACTGAGGAACATCCCTATCGATAATTATCTAGGAAAGGTCCATATTCTATATATGGAAAAAACGGTCGATAGAAAATATTTTGATTGGAACATTCTCAATTTTGATCTTAAACAAAAAGGCGATATTGAGGCCTGGGTCAGCAATGGGAATCAAAATACTCAAATAATTCCTAAAAAAGATCTTTTTTACCTTATGATTCCAGAAATCAATCCACCAAACTCCGACAAAGTATTTTTTGATTGGATGGGAATGAATGAAAAAATGCTAAAGTGTCGCATAGCGAATTTGGAACCTTGGTTCTTCCCAGAATTTGTGTTACTTTATAATGCATATAAAAGCAAACCTTGGTTTATACCAAGCAAATTACTTCTTTCAAATTTGAATAAAAATGAAAATAGTAGTGAAAATAAAAAAATAAATCAAAAACAAAAAGGAAGTTTTTTGATACCATCGAATAAAAAGCATGAAAATCAAGGAGAAAAAGAACCCACAAGTCCAGGAAATCTTGGATCCGTTCTCTCACAACAAAAAGATAGTGAAGAAAATTATGCAAGATCAGACATGAAAAAGGGGAAAAAGAAAAAACAATACAAAAGCAGCGCGAGAGCAGAACTAGATTTCTTCCTGAAACGTTATTTGCTTTTTCAATTGAGATGGGACGATACTTTGAATCAAAGACTGATCAATAATGTCAAGGTATATTGTCTCCTGCTTAGACTGATAGATCCAACCCAAATTACTATACCCTCGATTCAAAATAGAGAAATGAGTTTGGATATAATGCTGATTGAGAAGAATTTAACTCTTAACCAATTGATGAAAAAGGGAATATTGATTATAGAACCCATTCGTCTGTTTGGAAAAAACGATGCACAATTTATTATGTATCAAACCATAGGTATTTCATTGGTTCATAAGAGTAAGCACCAAATTAATCAAAAATACCAAGAACAAAGATATGTTTCTAAGAAGAATTTTGATGAAACTATTTCATCACACCAAAGAATAACTGAAAATAGAGACAAAAATCATTTGGATTTGGTTGTTCCTGAAAATATTTTCTCGTTTAGACGTCGTAGAAAGTTGAAAATTCTAAGTTGTTTTAATTCAAAGAATAGAAATGGTGAAGATAGAAATCCAGTATTTTGGAATGCAAAGGACGTAAAAGACAGCAGCCAAGTTTCGCATGACAGTAACCATTTTAATAGAGAGAAAAATCAATTAATAAAATTAAAGCTCTTTCTTTGGCCTAATTATCGATTAGAGGATTTAGCTTGTATGAATCGTTATTGGTTTGATACCAATAATGGCAGTCGTTTCAGTATGTTAAGAATACATCTGTATCCACGATTGAAATTTTGACATTTCGTGGATAATACACTTTTTCTATATATTCTATACCCTATATATATAATAGGGTATATCAAAGCAAACAAATACATAGATCACATGTCTTGTCTCACATTTCATTCTAATATCCAATAGGAAATAGGAAATGAATAATGTCTCGATTAGATCTCGAAATGAATCAACAGAACCTTCTTTGTTTTAGGTCTAAATTCTTCGATGCGAAAATGTACCAATCCTTTTCTATCCCTATCTAAATCCAATTAGAAATTGGATTAATTGATTTGAATTCAGAAAATTAGGAGTTCATAAAGAAATTTGGATTAGATTATTGTATATACCAGATTCCAATTAATGGCATTATTATTACTGATCAATAAAATCCATATCTGTAAAAAGGGAAAGGGGATTTTTTTATGGTAACAAATTCATTCATTTCGGTTATTTCTCAAAAAGAAAACGAAGAAAACAGAGGGTCTGTTGAATTTCAAGTATTCAATTTTACCACTAAGATAAGAAGACTTACTTCACATTTGGAATTGCACAAAAAAGACTCTTCATCCCAGAGAGGTTTGCGGAAAATTTTGGGAAAACGCCAACGACTGCTGGCCTATTTGTCAAAAAAAAATAGAAGACGCTATAAAGAATTAATTAGTGAGTTAAATATTCGAGAGATAAAAACTCGTTAATTTGAAGCGTGATACCATTTGAGCTTAGTCGTTTAAATTTTGATGAACTTCTTTTTACTTTCAGCAATGCATGGAAGAACGACTCGGGAAAAAACTTATGATTGCACCAACTACAAGAAAAGACCTCATGATAGTCAATATGGGCCCTCACCACCCATCAATGCATGGTGTTCTTCGACTGATTGTTACTCTCGATGGTGAAAATGTTATTGATTGTGAACCAATACTGGGTTATTTACATAGAGGGATGGAGAAAATTGCGGAAAATCGAACAATTATACAATATTTGCCTTATGTAACGCGTTGGGATTATTTAGCTACTATGTTCACAGAAGCAATAACCGTAAATGGACCCGAACAGCTAGGCAATATTCAAGTACCTAAAAGGGCTAGCTATATCAGAGCTATTATGTTGGAGTTAAGTCGTATCGCTTCTCATTTGTTATGGCTTGGCCCTTTTATGGCAGATATTGGGGCACAGACCCCTTTCTTCTATATTTTTCGAGAACGAGAGTTAATATATGACTTGTTCGAAGCTGCTACCGGTATGCGCATGATGCATAATTATTTTCGTATCGGAGGAGTAGCTGCTGATCTACCTCATGGCTGGATAGATAAATGTTTGGATTTTTGCGATTATTTTTTAACCGGGGTTGCTGAATATCAAAAGCTTATTACGCGGAATCCTATTTTTTTAGAACGAGTTGAAGGCGTAGGCATTATTGGCGCAGAAGAAGCACTAAATTGGGGTTTATCGGGCCCAATGCTACGAGCTTCCGGAATACAGTGGGATCTTCGTAAAATTGATCGTTATGAGTCTTACGACGAATTTGATTGGGAGATTCAATGGCAAAAAGAAGGGGATTCATTAGCTCGGTATTTAGTACGAATCAGTGAAATGACAGAATCCATAAAAATTATCCAACAGGCTCTGGAAGGAATTCCAGGGGGACCCTATGAGAATTTAGAAATTCG